CTATACATTATTTTTTTATTTTTTAATAATGTATTGTTTGTTTTAGTTTGCTGAGTATGTGCTCTCTTCGACTTTAGCCTGGTTTAGGGGTTTGACAGGAAAAAATGAGGTTGTAGGGGGGTAGGGGGGTTTGACGAAAGTTTAGCCGGGGGGAATCTTAATATATTTGGGTTGAATAAATAAGTGTTATGTACCTGATATATTTTAATGTGGTTATTTATTTAATGTCTTTCTAACATTCACTATTCATATTTTTGAGCAATACATAATGTTCTACCTTGACGGACTTTTTTGGGAGGTGTCCCACATGTAAAATGAAAGGAAACCCTAAAAAAATACCAAATGCCTATAAGTTAATGCTCGGCTTGGTGGGTAACGAATTATAATGTACTACACCATTAATCAGATGCCAGATATAGTTCAAGTTATGGGGATTTATTGGATGTGGGGACCTGAAATAGGAGCCAAATGCCAGAATAGTTCATTTTATGTTACTCTACAATTACTGTCCCTGACCTATCAATAAACGTATTCACTTGACTTATACTGGTTGGTGGTTTCTTACTACACTTGAACATTTGTTTAGACTTTACTGTTGGCTAAACATGGAAACATGGGATGATAATTTGCAGTTAAATTAAAAATTTTCTTCTTGTATTTAGGAGTTCATGATAGTTTTTGGGTTTAATGTATTATGTATGTCTTAGTTTAATGTAATAAACATAAATGTTTTATTAATCTTGTTTTGGTTATGTTTAATTTAATTGTATATAAAGGGTAATATTTTACATATTATCAAGTTTTACATTATTTATTAAATATATCATGTTATTTCTAGTGTTTACATTAAATTATGTCCGTTTTCATTTAATGTACTAGTAAATATATGTATGTAATATAATACATAATATGTAATATAGTACATACAGGTTATGAAAATGGACCATAATATATGTTTCAGAGGGTGGTCTAGTTTATGATCTCAGCTTTGGGAGTTGAGGATGGAAGTTAAAGTCTTTTCTCTCTGATCTATTAGCGCTAGGAAGAATTTTAATCTTCAATCTTCGGATTACAAAACCGATGCTTTGGCTATTAAGCTACTAGGGCTTATCAGTTTATTACTTTGTTTTCTAGCCAACCTACTAATGGGTTTAGCACCAGGAATAGGGAAAAATAGAGTACTGATGCTACTTGGCCAATGATAATGTATGGATGTTCTACTGGTATTCCTCCGATTCATGTTAATACTAACATGTCTGCTACTAACACTCAAAATAGTAGTTGTGAGGCTGGTCGGAAGGTAAGTCCTCGTTGTTTTGAGGTGTGGAGGATTGGTACTACTATTAGGACTAGAATAGAGAATAGTAGAGCTAGTACCCCACCGAGTTTGTTAGGAATTGATCGTAGAATGGCGTAGGCAAATAGAAAATATCATTCTGGCTTAATGTGTGGTGGGGTAACTATTGGGTTTGCAGGGGTGAAGTTGTCTGGGTCTCCAAGGAGGTTTGGGTAAAATAGGGCAAGTATTGTTAGGGCGGTGAGTATAATAATGAAGCCTAGCAGGTCTTTGTAGGAGAAGTATGGGTGGAATGGGATTTTGTCTGCGTCGGAGTTCAGTCCTACTGGGTTGTTAGATCCAGTTTCGTGGAGGAATAGGAGATGAAGTATTGTAGCTCCGGCAACTACAAATGGGAACAGGAAGTGGAATGCGAAGAATCGGGTTAATGTGGCGTTGTCAACTGAGAAGCCTCCTCAGATTCATTGGACTAGGGAGTTTCCTATGTATGGGACGGCTGACAGTAGGTTGGTAATTACTGTAGCACCTCAGAACGATATTTGTCCTCATGGAAGTACGTATCCCACGAATGCTGTTATTATTACTAATAGAAATAATACAACTCCGATGTTTCATGTCTCTTTGTAAAGGTATGAGCCGTAGTAAAGTCCTCGGGCAATGTGGAGGTAGAGGCAAATGAAGAAGAAGGAGGCTCCGTTTGCATGTAGGTTACGAATTAATCATCCATAGTTGACGTCTCGGCAGATGTGGGCTACTGAGGAGAAGGCGGTTGAGATGTCTGATGTATAGTGTATGGCTAGGAATAATCCTGTAAGGATTTGTGAGATGAGACATAATCCTAGGAGAGAGCCAAAATTTCATCATGCTGAAATATTGGATGGGGTTGGTAGATCCACTAGGGCATCATTAGCAATTTTTAGAAGTGGGTGGGTTTTTCGTAGGTTTGCCATTAATTGTTTCTATAGTTGAATTACAACGGTGGTTTTTCATATCATTGGTTTCGGTTAAAGTCCGGGTAGAAATTATGAGTTATTTTATTTTTCTTTTCTTGGTTATAATGGTGTTGGGGTTTTTAGGTGTAGCTTCTAATCCTGCCCCTTATTTTGCTGCTTTAGGGTTGGTGTTGGCAGCTGCTGGGGGTTGTGGGGTTTTAGCAGGATATGGTGGGTCGTTCATTTCTTTAGTATTATTTCTTATTTATTTGGGGGGTATGTTAGTGGTATTTGCATATTCTGCTGCTCTTGCTGCTGAGCCATACCCGGAGTCATGAGGGGATTGGTCTGTTTTGGGGTATGTAGTTGGTTATATTTTTCTTTGTATTTTAGGTATTGGGTTATTTTATGTGGAGTGGTTTGATTGTTATTGTGGAATTGTTGATGAATATCGGGATTTTTCAGTGTTACGTGGAGATTTTAGTGGGGTTTCTTTTATTTATTATTTGGGCGGTGGAATATTAATTGTCTGTGGGTGAGCTTTATTACTTACTCTTTTTGTTGTTCTTGAGTTAACTCGTGGTCGTAGCCGTGGGGCCTTGCGAGCAATTTAGAATATTACTATTATGAGGATGATTAGGGCATTTGTTAGGAAGAATGTCGCTAGGTATACTTTGATAAGTCCTTGTTGTGGGTTGTTAATAATTTTGATTATAGGTAGTTGGGCGTTTACAATTCCTTTTGGTCCTAGTTTTTCAAATCATGTTTGGTCTACTAATTGGGTGGCTACTTTTTGTCCTAGGATAAGAGTTAGTTTTGGGGTCATTCGGTGAACTACGGCTGGGAAGTAACCTAATATGTTTGAAAAGTTATGTGTTTTAGTGTATGGTTTGGTTTTGTATTGTTTATTTGTTAGGTTTGCTAGTTCTATGGCGGTGAGGAGTCCAATGGCGGTAACTATTAGAGCGCTTAGTTTTAATGTGGGATGTATTGTTATAATTGGTGTTTTTATTGGTAGGAAGTTTGATGTGATAATTAGGCCTGCGATGATGCTTCCTCAAGCTAGTCGTTTGATTGGGTTTAATACAGCAGGATTGTTTTCGTTGATTGGAGAGAGTGGAAGAAACCGTGGTTGTCCTATTGAAGCAAAGAAGATAATTCGGAAGCTATATACGGCTGTGAATGAGGTGGCGATCAAAGTTAGGGTAAGGGCTCAGGCGTTAAGGTAGGATGTGTTTATGGCTTCGATGATTGCGTCTTTAGAGAAGAATCCTGCGAGGAATGGGGTGCCTGTAAGGGCTAAGCTACCAATTGTTATACAAGATGAAGTAAATGGGAGTAGTTTGTGTAGTCCCCCTATTTTTCGGATATCTTGTTCGTCGTTTAGGCTGTGAATGATAGATCCTGAACAGAGGAATAGTATTGCTTTAAAGAATGCGTGTGTGCAAATATGTATAAATGCAAGTTGTGGTTGGTTTAGTCCAATGGTTACTATTATAAGGCCGAGTTGGCTGGATGTTGAAAATGCGACAATTTTTTTGATATCGTTTTGTGTTAATGCACAGGTAGCTGTGAATAGTGTGGTTAGTGCTCCTAGGCATAGGCAGGTTGATAAAACTATTTGGTTATTTTCTATTATTGGGTGTAGTCGGATTAATAAGAAGATTCCTGCTACGACTATAGTGCTTGAATGTAGTAGGGCAGAGACTGGTGTGGGGCCTTCTATTGCTGATGGTAGTCATGGGTGTAGTCCGAATTGGGCGGATTTTCCTGTTGCGGCAATGACTAGTCCTATAAGGGGAAGTGTAAGGTCTATTTCTTTTGAAATAATAAATACTTGTTGGATTTCTCAGCTGTTCAGGTTTATTGCTATTCAGGCCATAGCTATGATGAGGCCAATATCACCAACTCGGTTGTAGATGACGGCTTGTAGTGCTGCGGTGTTTGCATCTGCCCGTCCGTACCATCAGCCGATTAGGAGGAATGATATGATTCCTACTCCTTCTCAACCAATGAATAGTTGAAATAGGTTGTTGGCTGTTACTAGAATGATTATTGCTACTAGGAATATAAGTAAATATTTAAAGAATCGGTTCATGTTTGGGTCTGTGTGCATGTATCATGAGGCGAACTCTAGGATTGATCATGTGACGTATAGAGCGACTGGGGTGAAGATAATTGAGTAATGGTCAAATTTGAAACTTGTATTTAAATCAAATGTTATTGTATTAGCTCATTGTCAGTTTGTTAGAACTGTTTCTATTCCTTGGTCTAAGAACAGGAATAGTGGGATTAGGCTTACGAAGAATGCTATTTGGACAGCAGTTTTAACATGTGTTACAGCTCAGTCTTTTTTTACTGGATTTGGGTTTAATGTCATTATAATGGGGTAAATTAGTAGCGTGAGAATGATTAAAAGGCTCGAGTTTAGTGTTAAAGTTGTTAAGGGCATAGCCACTACTTGGAGTTGCACCAAGAGTTTTTGGTTCCTAAGACCAACGGATGAACTATTATCCTTTAGAGGCCGAGTGAGCCGTGGATTTAAACCACGGTCTTGAAGGACTAGCAATTCTTCAGGCTTATGTCTTACTCTCTCGGTAAACAAGGAGGTTTTATCTCCTATTTTTAGAATCACAATCTAATGTCTTGATTAAACTATATTTACATAAGCATCATCCTCATATTAGTTCAGGTTTTAGTACTAGTAGAAGTACTGGAATGAGGTGTATAGCAATTAGTAGGTGTTCTCGGGTATGTGATGGTTCTAAACCAATGATGTGGTTTGGAGTTGGGCCTCGTTGTGTTATTAGGAATATATATAGTGAATATCCGGCTGTAATTAGGGTTCCTAGCCCTGTTAATGCGATTGATCAGTATGATCAGTTAAATATGGACGTGATAATTATTAGTTCTCCTATTAGATTTGGTAGTGGTGGTAGTGCTAAGTTGGCTAGGTTGGCAATGAATCATCAGGCGGCTATTAAAGGAAGGATCATTTGTAGGCCTCGGGCTAATAGTAGGGTGCGGCTATGGGTTCGTTCATAATTGGTGTTGGCTAAGCAAAATAATGCTGATGATACTAGTCCGTGGGCAATTATAAGAATAATTGCTCCTGTAAAGCCTCATGGGGTTTGGATGAGGATTCCCCCCGCTACCAGGCCTATATGGCTGACTGATGAGTATGCAATTATGGATTTTAGATCTGTTTGTCGTAAGCAGATAGAGCCAGTTATAATGATTCCTCATAGAGCAAGGATGATGAATGGATAGGCTAGTTCTTTGGTTAGTGGGGTTAAAATAATAATTATTCGTATTATTCCATATCCACCTAGTTTTAGTAGCACGGCAGCCAGGACTATAGACCCTGCTACTGGGGCTTCTACATGAGCTTTTGGTAATCATAAGTGGACTCCGTAAAGTGGTATTTTTACTAGGAATGCTATTAGGCAGCCTGCTCATCATAGTTTATCGCCTCATGAAGATAAAATGAGGGGCTTTGTGTATTGAATTGTGAGTATTGAGAGAGTGCCGAGGTCTTTTTGTAGTGCAAGTAGTGCTACAAGCAGTGGGAGTGAGCCTGCTAATGTATAGAATAGGAAGTAAGTCCCTGCGTTGAGTCGTTCTGTTTGGTTTCCTCATCGGGTGATAATAATTAAGGTGGGGATTAATGTGGCTTCAAACATTACATAGAATATAATGATTTCTGTTGCTCCGAACGCTATGATTAAGAATATTTGTAGAGAGATTAGTAGTGTGATGTAGGATCGTTGACGGTTAATTGGTTCTAGGCGTATGTGGTTTTGGCTTGCTAGAATTATTAGGGGGAGAAGCCAGCAGGATAGAACTAATAGTGGTGTTGATAGGGGGTCTGTTCCTAGATAGGTGTTTGTGGTAGATCATCCTATTTCTGAGTCTCACTTAAATCATACTAAACTGATGGAAGCAATGATGAAACTTTGGTAGGTGGTTGTAGTTCATAGTCATTTTTTGTTTACTAGTCAAGTGGTGGGGATGAGTATGATGGTAGGAATTAGTACTTTTAGCATTGTAATAGATTGAGGTTTATTAGGTGATCTGTGCCATGTGTACGTGATGTGGCTACTAGAAGGGCTAGGCCTGCACTGGCTTCACAGGCGGAAAAAGCTAATAGTATTATTGGTGCTGAGGAGAATACGGTGGATTCTGTTTGAAAAGACCATAAGGCTATGGCAATGTACAGTGATAATATTATTGCTTCTAGACAAAGGAGAGCGGATAATAAATGTTTTCGGTGGAAGGCTAGGCCTGAGAATCCTAGGGTAAATGCCAATGTGAAGCTGAAGTGTACGGGAGTCATAAGACGATCATGGAGTTGAACCATGTTCTGCTGAGCCGAAATCAGCAATCTTTACATTGGACTAATCGTCTATTCAGCTCATTCTAGTCCTCCTTGAATTCATTCGTACACTAGTCCTAGTGTTAGAAGAATAATAATTGACATAGCTCAGAAGAATGCGTGTGTGGTGTCGGGCAGTTGGTCCCCTCATGGAAGGGGAAGTAAAAGTGCAATTTCTAGATCAAATAGTAGAAATAGAATTGCCACTAGAAAGAAGCGCATTGAGAATGGGAGCCGGGCGGATCCGAGTGGGTCAAAGCCGCATTCGTATGGGGAAAGTTTTTCTGAGTCAGGGTTTATTTGTGGTAGTCAGAATGAGACTGTGATCAGTACGCAGGAAAGGGTAGTGGTGATAATTAGGACTGAAATAATTGGATTCATTATCTTTCCCTGGACTTTAACCAGGATTAAATAATTGGAAGTCATTTGTATTAAAGTTAATACTAGAAAGATTATGAGCCTCATCAATAAATTGAGACATATAGGAATAGTCATACTACGTCAACGAAGTGCCAGTATCATGCGGCGGCTTCGAATCCAAAGTGATGTTCTGATGTAAAGTGATATTTAATTTGTCGTAGGAGGCAGACTGCCAAGAAGGTAGAGCCAATAATGACATGTAGGCCGTGGAATCCAGTGGCTACAAAGAATGTTGAGCCATAAACTCCGTCTGCAATGGTAAATGGGGCTTCGTAATATTCTATGGCTTGTAGGAATGTAAAATAAAAACCTAGAATGATTGTAAGGGTTAGGGATTGGATGGCTTGTTTTCGTTCTCCTTCTATAATGCTGTGGTGTGCTCATGTTACTGTGACACCTGAGGCAAGTAGGACAGCTGTGTTTAGTAGAGGTACTTCAAATGGATCTAGGGTAGTAATTCCAGTTGGTGGTCAGCATCCTCCTAGCTCTGGGGTTGGGGCTAGGCTTGAATGGTAGAAGGCCCAAAAGAACCCTAGGAAAAAGAATACTTCTGAGGTAATAAATAGGATTATTCCGTATCGTAGTCCTTTTTGTACTGGCGGTGTATGGTGTCCTTGGAAAGTTCCTTCTCGTACGATATCTCGTCATCATTGGTATATTGTAAGTAAAAGTAGGATTATTCCTAATGTTATTAGGGTGGTTGTTTGGAAGTGGAATCATATGGCTGTTCCTGATGTTACTAGTAGGGCGGCTACTGCGCCTGTTAGGGGTCATGGGCTTGGGTCAACTATGTGATATGCGTGTGCTTGGTGTGCCATTATACGTTTTCTTGAAGATATAGGCTTAGTAGAAGTACAAATACGTAAGCTTGGATTATAGCAACAGCTACTTCTAGTAATGTTAAAAGAAATAGTACTATTGCTGTTAGAATAGCTACTGTAGGCATTATTGGTATAAGAACAAAGACTGCGGTGGCGATGAGTTGAATTAGGAGATGGCCTGCTGTCAGGTTTGCTGTAAGTCGTACACCTAGTGCTAGTGGACGGATGAATAGGCTAATTGTTTCGATGATGATAAGTACAGGGATTAGAGGGACTGGTGTTCCTTCTGGTAGTAGGTGTCCCAGTGCTACGGTTGGTTGATTTCGTATACCAATGATTACGGTGGCTAGTCATAGTGGGACTGCAAACCCCATATTTAGGGATAGTTGGGTTGTTGGTGTAAATGTGTATGGGAGTAGACCTAGCAGGTTTATTGTCAATAGGAATAATATTAGAGATGTTAGTATAACTGCCCATTTATGTCCTCCAACATTTAGCGGTAAAAGGAGTTGTTGAGTAAATCGGCTAACGAACCAGCTTTGTAAGGTTAAGATTCGGTTATTTAGTCATCGGGATGTTGGGGTGGGATAAAGAATTCATGGTAGGGTTAAGGCTAAAGTAATTAAAGAAATTCCTATATATGTGGGGCTTATGAATTGGTCGAAAAAACTTAGTATCATGGTCAGTTTCAGGAGTCTATTTTTGGTTTTTTTGCAGTTTGTTGGCTGGGTTCGTTATTAAACGTGTGTGCTATTACTTTTGTTGGGAGAATAGCTAAGAACACGGCCCATGAAAATACTAGGATCATGAATCAGGGGGCGGGGTTTAACTGTGGCATGTCACTAGGGGTGGTTGGGGGCCACCAATCTTTAGCTTAAAAGGCTAACGCTGTTTCCCTAACTTAGCTTCTTAGTGAGGCGTCTTCAAGCATTATTGAGGATCAGTTTTCGAAGTGTTGTAGGGGAACTGCTTCAACTACGATTGGTATAAAGCTGTGGTTTGCACCGCAGATTTCAGAGCATTGTCCATAATATACTCCTGGTCGGGCGGCAATGAATGCTGTTTGGTTTAGGCGTCCTGGGACTGCGTCCATTTTCACCCCTAGGGCTGGGACTGCTCATGAGTGTAAGACATCTTCTGCTGTGACTAATACTCGTACAGGTGATTCTATGGGTACTACTATTCGATGGTCTGTTTCTAGCAGTCGGAATTGTCCTGGGGTTAAGTCTTGTGTTGGGATCATGTACGAGTCAAATCCAAGGTCTTCATAGTCAGTATACTCGTAGCTTCAGTATCATTGATGTCCGATTGCTTTAATTGTTAAATGTGGGTCGTTGATTTCATCTATTAAATAAAGGATTCGTAGAGAGGGGAGTGCGATGAGAATTAGAATTGCTGCTGGCAATACGGTTCACACAATTTCAATCTCTTGTGAATCTAGAATGAATATGTTAGTAACTTTGGCAGTTACCATTGCTACAATAATATAAAGTACTAGGACGCTAATTAGGAAAACAATTATTAGCGCATGGTCGTGGAAATGAAGTAGTTCTTCTATCAGGGGTGAGGCTGCGTCTTGAAAACCTAGCTGTGAGGGATGTGCCATTGAGTTCAAGATACGCAGGGGTTTAACCTACAACTCTGCCTTGACAAGGCAGTGTAATGTTTATTACTAGAATCTTATTGAAAGAAAGTGGCAGAGTGGTTATGCGGCTGGCTTGAAACCGGCAAATGGGGGTTCAATTCCTTCCTTTCTTGAATAGAGGCTTTAGCTTCTGATTTTTGATCATCTGATGGTGGTTGAACTCGGACGTACGCTGGTTCTTCGAATGTGTGATATGGTGGAGGACACCCGTGTAGTCATTCAACATTTGTTTCTGTAAGTTCCACTCATTTTACTTCTCGTTTGGCAGTAAATGCTTCTCAGAGGATAAATAGGAACAGGACTACAGCTGTGAGAGAAATTAGGGAACCAATAGAGGAGATTGTATTTCATAGGGTATAGGCATCTGGGTAGTCTGAGTAACGCCGTGGCATTCCTGCTAAACCTAGGAAATGTTGTGGGAAGAAGGTTAGGTTTACTCCTACGAACATAATTCCAAAGTGTACTTTGGTTCATGTGTCGTGTAGTGTGTAACCCGAAAATAAGGGGAATCAGTGTACGAAGCCTCCTATAATGGCAAATACTGCTCCTATGGATAAAACATAATGGAAATGGGCTACTACATAGTATGTGTCATGTAATACAATATCGATTGATGAGTTTGCTAGTACGATACCTGTTAGGCCTCCAACTGTAAATAGGAAAATAAAGCCTAAAGCTCAAAGAAGTGGGGTTTCTCATTTGATGACTCCTCCATGCAATGTGGCTAGTCAGCTGAATACTTTTACCCCAGTTGGAATTGCGATAATTATTGTGGCGGAAGTAAAGTAAGCACGGGTGTCTACATCTATTCCTACTGTAAACATATGGTGTGCTCATACAATGAATCCTAGTAGTCCAATAGCCATCATTGCTCAGACCATTCCTATATACCCAAATGGTTCTTTTTTACCGGAGTAGTAAGCAACAATGTGTGAGATCATTCCAAATCCTGGTAAGATTAAAATGTATACTTCTGGGTGGCCGAAGAATCAGAACAGGTGTTGGTAGAGAATTGGGTCTCCACCCCCTGCAGGGTCAAAGAAGGTTGTATTTAGATTTCGGTCAGTTAGAAGCATTGTAATCCCTGCGGCTAGGACTGGTAGGGATAGAAGGAGCAGAACAGCAGTTACTAAAACGGCTCATACAAACAGAGGGGTTTGGTATTGTGTGATGGCAGGCGGTTTTATATTAATAATTGTGGTAATAAAGTTAATGGCTCCTAGAATTGATGAAATACCTGCAAGGTGAAGTGAGAAAATTGTTAGGTCAACAGATGCTCCGGCGTGAGCTAAGTTTCCAGCTAGAGGTGGATATACAGTTCAACCTGTACCAGCCCCAGCTTCTACTCCTGAGGAGGCTAGTAGTAGAAGAAATGATGGGGGTAAAAGTCAGAAGCTTATGTTGTTTATTCGGGGGAATGCTATGTCTGGGGCGCCGATTATTAGCGGCACGAGTCAGTTGCCAAATCCTCCGATTATTACTGGCATTACTATAAAGAAAATCATAACAAAGGCATGCGCTGTGACGATGACATTGTAAATTTGGTCATCTCCAAGAAGGGCGCCAGGTTGACTTAGTTCGGCACGGATTAGAAGGCTTAGTGCGGTGCCCACTATTCCGGCTCAGGCACCAAATACTAGATATAGGGTGCCAATGTCTTTGTGATTAGTAGAAAAGAATCAACGGGTGATTGCCACAGGTAAGATGGCTGAATGTTTAAGCGGTGGGCTGTAGACCCATATACGGAGGTTTAATTCCTTTTCTTATCAAGCTCTGTGGTGTACAACACATTAGATTGCAAATCTAAAGATGTAGGCTCACGCCTGCCGGAGCTTATATAATACCCCCCCCCTCCCCCCTTGTGGGGGGGGGTAGATGGATGCTCGCTGGCTTGGGCGCTTAGCTGTTAACTAAGATTTTGGGGGATCGAGGCCCTCCCATCTATTAAGGCCTTAGCTTAATCAAAGCACCTGGGTTGCATTCAGGGTATGTGGGGTAGAGTCCTGCAGGTCTTATCAGGGACTAGGAGATTTTCACTCCTGCTTAAAGCTTTGAAGGCTTTTGGTCTGGGTTCTATCCTAAGTCTCTATGTTGTTATTGCCATTACTGCTGGGGTAACTGGGAGTATTATGGCTGTTGTGATTATTGTAATTGAGAGGGGTATTGTTATTTGTTTTGATTTTAGTCGTCATGGTGTTTTAGCATTGTTTGTGTTTGGTGAAATCGTTAGTGTTATGGCGTAGCATAGCCGTAGGTAGAAGAATAGACTTAGTAGGGCTGTTATTGCTATTAGTGTAGCGATTAGTGGGAGGTCTTGTTTGGTTAGTTCTTGTAGAATTATTCATTTTGGTATGAATCCGGTTAGTGGGGGTAGACCCCCTAATGATAGTATGGTGGCCATAGTTAGTGTTGTAAGGATTGGGGCTTTTGTTCATCCTGTTGCTAGTGTATTAATTTTTGTGGCGGTGGTTATTTTTAGTGCTATAAAAGCTGATGATGTCATGATGATATAAATTATTAGGTTTATGATTATTAAACTTGGTAAGTATTTTATTACAATTATTATTCATCCTATATGTGCGATTGAGGAGTATGCTAGGATTTTTCGTAGTTGTGTTTGGTTTAGTCCGCCTCATCCGCCTACTAGGGCAGATATCATTCCCAGTGTAATTATTAATGGTTGTTCTACTCCTGGTGAGAGTTGATAGATTAGGGCTATGGGTGCTAGTTTTTGTCATGTTGATAGGATTAGTCCTGTAGTTAAGTCTAGGCCTTGTAGGACTTCTGGTAGTCAAAAATGTATTGGGGCTAGTCCTACTTTTAGTCCTAGGGCAAGGATTGTAATTGTGGTAATCATAGGGTGAGATAGTTGTTGAATTTCTCATTGTCCTGTGATTCATGCATTTGATGTGGTTGTGAATAGTATTAGTGCTGCTGCTGTGGCTTGTGTGAGGAAGTATTTTGTTGTTGCTTCTACGGCTCGTGGGTGATGGTGTTGGGCTATAAGAGGGATAATGGCTAGTGTATTAATTTCCAACCCTATTCAGGCGAGTAGTCAGTGTGAGCTGGCGAATGTGATTGTGGTGCCTAGTCCCAAGCTTGTTAGTATGATGAAGATTACATATGGGTTCATTAGCAAAGGAAGGATTTTAACCAACATGTTCGGGGTATGGGCCCGAGAGCTTGCTTAGCTGACTTTACTAGGAGGTGGTGTAGTGGAAGCACCAAGAGTTTTGATCTCTTGAGGATGGGTTCGAGTCCCTTCTTCCTAAGGAAATGGGGGGATTTTAACTCTCATAATCTACTCTATCAAAGTAGCCCTTTATCATTCAGGCACATTTCCTTTTAGTTGTTTGGGGGGAGGCCTGCCATGGTAATGGGTAAGGCTAGGTTTCAGATAAGTAGGGCTAAGGTTAGTGGTAGGAAGTTTTTTCATATTAGATGTATTAGTTGGTCGTATCGAAATCGTGGGTAGGAGGCTCGTACTCATAAGAATATAATGGAAAGTATAGTTGCTTTTATTATTAAATTTATTGTTGTTAGTTCTGGGATTAGTGGGGTGTGTATTGCTCCTAGGAATAGAATTGTTGAAAGGGTGTTTATTAGTAGGATGTTTGAGTATTCGGCTAAGAAGAATAGGGCGAATGGGCCTCCTGCATATTCTACGTTAAAGCCGGATACTAATTCTGATTCCCCTTCTGTAAGGTCGAATGGGGCTCGGTTTGTTTCAGCTAGTGTTGAGATATATCATATTGCTGCTAGTGGTCAGGCTGGGGCTATTAATCATGTTGCTTCTTGGGCGATGTTGAATGTTTTTAGGTTGAATCCTCCTGCGATAATGATAATTGAAAGAAGGATTAGGCCTAGGCTTACTTCGTATGAAATTGTTTGGGCTACGGCACGTAGGGCTCCGATTAAGGCGTATTTTGAGTTTGAGGCTCAGCCTGAGCCCAGGATTGAGTAAACTGCAAGGCTTGATAGGGCTAGGACAAATAGAATTCCTAGGTTAAGTTCTACTACTGGGTAAGGTATTGGTATGGGGGCTCATAGTGTTAAAGCGAGGGTTAGTGCGAGAGTTGGTGTGGCTAAAAATAGGAATGGGGATGCGGTTGAGGGGCGTACTGGTTCTTTAATAAATAGTTTTACTCCGTCGGCGATTGGTTGAAGGAGGCCATATGGTCCAACGATGTTTGGTCCTTTTCGTAGTTGTATGTATCCTAATACTTTTCGTTCTAGAAGTGTTAGAAATGCGACGGCGAGAAGTACTGGGACAATATATGCTAGAGGATTAATGATATGAGTGAGAATCGTGTTCATAGCTGAAGGAGGGGAGTTGAACCCCTGGGTGGAAGGTCTTAGGCCTTCTGCAATTACCGGGCTCTGCCACCTTAGCATACCATTATCTTTGGTTGATTTAATTTACCTCTTTATCTGTTTTATTTGTTTTCAGCAGGTAGAGGTGGGGCTTGCTTTTAGTATTGGCCCCTTTCATTCCGGTCCTTTCGTACTGGGAAGAAATAAGTTCATAGATAGAAACCGACCTGGATTACTCCGGTCTGAACTCAGATCACGTAGGACTATTAATCGTTGAACAAACGAACCCTTAATAGCGGCTGCACCATTAGGATGTCCTGATCCAACATCGAGGTCGTAAACCCTTTCGTCGATATGGACTCTGGGAAAGGATTGCGCTGTTATCCCTAGGGTAACTTGGTTCGTTGATCAGGATCAGTGTCCTGGGTCATTTTTGGTCAGATTTTCTGTTGCTTAGAGGTGTCTCTCTTAGTTTAGGGGTTGTCCCTGTTCCTCGTGGGGGCTTTTCTTTCCCCCATGGTCGCCCCAACCGAAGACATTTGGATCAGTTTACACTGGGTTTTGTGGCTTTTGTATCCCTTTTGGTTAGTTTGGTTTCTTTACATGTTTGATCTTTTGTCTAAAGCTCCATAGGGTCTTCTCGTCTTATGTGTTTATGTCCGCTTCTGCACGGGCAGATCAATTTCATTGACTCGGGGGAGGAGACAGTTAAGCCCTCGTTATGCCATTCATACAGGTCTCTATTTAAAAGACAAATGATTACGCTACCTTCGCACGGTCAGGATACCGCGGCCGTTAAACTTTGTGGTCACAGGGCAGGCGGGACCTCTAGTACTTCCTTTGTTAGCAAGAGGCGATGTTTTTGGTAAACAGGCGGGGCTTGTGTTTGCCGAGTTCCTTCTTCTCCTTTTAGTCTTTCCTTGATGCACTCCTGTGTTGGGTTAACGGTTTTGGGTATTAAATAGTTTTTTCTTGTTTTTTGTAGTTTGTTCTTTTTCTCTCTGTTTGGGTCCGTTAATTGTCAGTGGTTAGTCCGTTCTGACTTACACATGTGCTAGGAGAGGATCTGGATCCTCTTATTACTGATTTTAGCATTGTTTCTCCTATGGGTGCATAGGATAGCTTAATATTTTTAGGGGGTGGGGAGTTTATTATCTTTATTTTTGGTTTGTATTTATCGGAGCTTTAACGCTTTCTTTACAGGTGGCTGCTTTTGGGCCCACTGAGATAATTTTGTCCTTTTATGATATGATCCTTGTCCTCCTGGGTAAGATTGTGTTCTGTTTCAAAGGGGCTGTACCCCCTTTGACTAACTCTTATGTATTGCTTTTATTCTTTTGGCTAATAATTGTTTCGATTATAGAATTACATAGGGCTGAACTAACATTCATTTCTTAAGCAACCAGCTATAACTAGGCTCGGTAGGCTTATCACCTCTACTCGGGGGTCTTCCCACTCTTTTGCCACAGAGACGGGTTGGCCCTAATTAGGCTGCCCCGGAGTAGCTCGTCTAGTTTCGGGGTTTCAAACTAAAGTTCTCTTTGCTTGATTTTTGCTTGCTAAACCATGATGCAAAAGGTACGAGTTTTAGTCTCTGCTTTCTGTTGCTTGTATGGGTTGTTTCATTTCTCTTTCAGCTTTCCCTTGCGGTACTTTTTCTATTGCGCTATGATTTTGTCCTTTTCTATCACCTATACTTAGGGGGAAGAATGTTTTATTTTATGTTGGGTTTATTTTGTTATTTATGGTTGGTCATTTGTTTTATTGTGGTTAGGCTAGCTGTTTTGCTTAGAATGACTCGATTTGCACGAGTGTCTTCTCGGTGTAAGGGAGATGCTGTTCTTTTTAGCTACACTCTAATTTATCCAAGTGCACCTTCCGGTACACTTACCGTGTTACGACTTGCCTCCTCTTCTTGTTTTTATTGTTTTATTAATTGTCTTTGTTATTTTTCGAGGAGAGTGACGGGCGGTGTGTACGCGCCTCAGAGCCGGTTTCAAAAGGACTCTCTATTTCCTTTTTACGTGCTAAATCCACCTTCAGTCGTGCTTATTTCATGGCACTTTTCGTGTTTTTCTGTGTCAGAAAATGTAGCCCATTTCATTCCATCTCATTCGCTACACCTCGACCTGACGTTTTGGGTAGGACCCATTAGGCTTGCTTTTGGTCTCTCAAGAGGCAAGCTGGCGACGGCGGTATATAGGCGGTTTAGGCAAGAGATGGTGAGGTTTAACGTGGATTATCGGTTATAGAACAGGCTCCTCTAGGTGGGTTTGAGGCACCGCCAAGTCCTTTGGGTTTTAAGCTAACGCTCGTAGTCCCCTGGCGGATGATATTTGTATGTTGTCATCGTTGTTTAAGGTTGAGCATAGTGGGGTATCTAATCCCAGTTTGTTTCTCAACTGTCGTGAGTTCAAAGGTGTTAAAGCTACTTTCGTTATAGGGCTTCGTTTTGTCCGGTAGCGTATGACAGCTTGGGAAGTGTTTGGCTTTAGTTTATTTGTTTTCTAATCACGCTTTACGCCGTGTAATATCAATTTGAGCCCCTCGTATAACCGCGGTGGCTGGCACGAGTTTTACCGGCTCTTTTGGCCTTAACTAAGTCGAGCTTTCGCTCATGGCTTAATATCTATCACTGCTGAATTCCCTTGTGGGTGTGGCTGAGCAAGGCGTCTTGGGCTACGTAAAGTGTGCCTGATGCCGGCTCCTTTTCCCCGAGAGGGGATATAGGGCATTCTCACGGGTACGCGGGTACTTGCATGTGTAAGTCAGGCCAGAACTGATGTTAAAGTCAGGACCAGGCTTTTGTGTCATCGGAGCTTTTTATGGCTCATCTTGGCATCTTCAGTGCCATGCTTTCTGTTTAAGCTACGTTAAC